GTCCCTGTAGCTTAAAAAAAGCATGACACTGAAGATGTCAAGACGGTTGCTGTAATGCACCCGGAGACAAGAGACTTAGTCCTAACCTTACTGTTAGTTTTTGCTAGGTATATACATGCAAGTATCCGCATTCCAGTGCGTACGCCCTGGAAACCTTTACCACAAAGTCAATAGGAGCAGGCATCAGGCTCACCACCTACCGTAGCCCAAGACGCCCAGCACTTGCCACACCCCCACGGGTATCCAGCAGTAGTCAATATTAAGCAATGAGTGCAAACTTGACTTAGTCATAGCAAATCCAGGGTCGGTAAATCCTGTGCCAGCCACCGCGGTTATACAGGAGACCCAAATTAACGTTACCGACGGCGTAAAGAGTGGTCACATGTTATCCAAGTAGCTAAGATTAAAAAGCAACTGAGCTGTCGCAAGCCCAAGATGCCCATAAGGCCTCCCTACCAAAGAAGATCTTAGACGAACGATCAATTGAACTCCACGAAAGCTAGGACCCAAACTGGGATTAGATACCCCACTATGCCTAGCCCTAAATCTTGATACCAACCCCAACTAAAGTATCCGCCTGAGAACTACGAGCACTAACGCTTAAAACTCTAAGGACTTGGCGGTGCCCTAAACCCACCTAGAGGAGCCTGTTCTATAATCGATGATCCACGATATTACCTGACCATCCCTTGCCCATAACAGCCTATATACCGCCGTCGCCAGCCCACCTCCCCTGAAAGCCCAGCAGTGGACGCAACAGCCAAACACCCGCTAATAAGACAGGTCAAGGTATAGCCTATGGGATGGAAGCAATGGGCTACATTTTCTAAATTAGCACATAACGGCAAAGGGGCGTGAAACCGCCTCTCGAAGGAGGATTTAGCAGTAAAGAGAGACAATCGAGCCCTCTTTAAGCCGGCTCTAGGGCACGTACACACCGCCCGTCACCCTCCTCACAAGCGATCCAAACCCTATACACTAATAAGCCATAAAGCTAGAGAGGAGGTAAGTCGTAACAAGGTAAGTGTACCGGAAGGTGTACTTAGGACACCAAGATGTAGCTTTAATAAAAGCATTCAGCTTACGCCTGAAAGATATCTGATCACACCAGATCATCTTGATGCCAGAATCTAGCCCAACACACATTGACCAGGAATAACAAAGCTATTCGTGATACTAAACTAAAGCATTCATTAGTCCCAGTATAGGCGATAGAAAAGACATTCAATGGAGCGATAGAGACTACGTACCGTAAGGGAAAGATGAAATAATAATGAAACAAACCAAGCTATAAACAGCAAAGATCAACCCTTGTACCTCTTGCATCATGGTCTAGCAAGAAAAACCAAGCAAAATGAGTTTAAGTTTGCCACCCCGAAACCCAAGCGAGCTACTTACGAGCAGCTATCATTGAGCGAACCCGTCTCTGTTGCAAAAGAGTGGGATGACTTGTTAGTAGAGGTGAAAAGCCAATCGAGCTGGGTGATAGCTGGTTGCCTGTGAAACGAATCTTAGTTCACTCTTAATTCTTCTCCAAGGAAGCACACAAACCCTAATGAAGCGAATTAAGGGCAATTTAAAGGGGGTACAGCCCCTTTAAAAAAGAATACAATCTCTACGAGCGGATAAATACTAACTGACCTAAAAACTAATGTGGGCCCCCAAGCAGCCACCAACAAAGAGTGCGTCAAAGCTCTACACACTAAAAATACATAAACCACATGACTCCCTCCCCACTAACAGGCTAACCTATGCCAATAGGAGAATTAATGCTAGAATGAGTAACCTGGGTTCACCCCTCTAACGACGCAAGTTTACATCCATACATTATTAACAACTCACCAAGATACAACAAATCCAACAAGCAAAGTATCAAACATCTTGTTGACCCGACAGAGGAGCGTCCGCTGAGAAAGATTCAAACCTGCAAAAGGAACTAGGCAAACCATCAAGGCCCGACTGTTTACCAAAAACATAGCCTTCAGCAAACCAACAGACAAGTATTGAAGGTGACGCCTGCCCGGTGACCCTGTGTTTAACGGCCGCGGTATCCTAACCGTGCAAAGGTAGCGCAATCAATTGTCCCATAAATCGAGACTAGTATGAATGGCTTAACGAGGTCTTAACTGTCTCTTGCAGGTGATCGGTGAAATTGATCTCCCTGTGCAAAAGCAGGGATAAACCCATAAGACGAGAAGACCCTGTGGAACTTCAAAATCAACGGCCACCCTAACAAACTTTCACACCCACATGGGCACATTAATACTTAGGTTATTGGCTCGTACTTTTTCGGTTGGGGCGACCTTGGAGAAAAACAAATCCTCCAAAAACTAGACCACACCTCTAGACTAAGAGCAACCCCTCAACGTGCTAATAGCACCCAGACCCAATATAATTGATCAATGGACCAAGCTACCCCAGGGATAACAGCGCAATCTCCTTCGAGAGTCCATATTGACGAGGAGGTTTACGACCTCGATGTTGGATCAGGACATCCTGGTGGTGCAGCCGCTACCAAGGGTTCGTTTGTTCAACGATTAATAGTCCTACGTGATCTGAGTTCAGACCGGAGCAATCCAGGTCGGTTTCTATCTATGATGAACTCTTCCCAGTACGAAAGGATAGGAAAAGTGAGGCCAATACTACAGGCAAGCCTTCGCCTTAAGTAATGAAGCCAACTAAATTACAAAAGGCTATCACATCCCACCACGTCCTAGAAAAGGACCAAGCTAGCGTGGCAGAGCTCGGCAAATGCAAAAGGCTTAAGTCCTTTAACTCAGAGGTTCAAATCCTCTCCCTAGCTTTCAACCCCCGCAGCCCTTCCATGACTAACTACCCACTCCTTATTAACCTCATCATGGCCCTGTCTTACATTATCCCCATTCTAATTGCTGTAGCCTTCCTAACACTTGTAGAGCGTAAGATCCTGAGCTACATGCAAGGCCGAAAAGGTCCAAACATCGTTGGGCCATTCGGCTTGCTACAACCACTAGCAGATGGAATTAAGCTATTCATCAAGGAACCAATTCGCCCATCAACATCCTCTCCAATTCTCTTTATCGTAACCCCAATACTAGCATTATTACTGGCTATATCAATTTGAACCCCCCTGCCACTCCCATTCTCCCTTGCAGACCTAAACCTAGGCATCCTCTTCCTACTAGCAATATCAAGCCTAGCAGTATATTCTATTTTATGATCAGGATGGGCTTCCAACTCAAAATACGCCCTAATCGGGGCATTACGAGCAGTAGCCCAAACCATCTCCTACGAAGTTACTCTGGCGATTATCCTCCTATCCATCATTCTACTAAATGGAAATTACACCCTAAATACCCTGGCAGTCACCCAGGAACCCCTATTCCTAATCTTCTCGTGCTGGCCCCTTGCCATAATATGATACGTATCCACACTCGCTGAAACAAACCGCGCCCCGTTTGACCTAACAGAGGGGGAATCCGAGCTAGTCTCGGGATTCAATGTAGAGTATGCAGCAGGGCCATTCGCATTATTCTTCCTAGCAGAATATGCCAACATTATATTTATAAACACCCTGACCACCCTCCTCTTTTTTAACCCCAGCCTGTACAATCCACCACAAGACCTGTTCCCAGTAATCTTAGCCACAAAAGTTCTACTCCTGTCCACAGGATTTCTATGAATTCGTGCTTCCTACCCCCGATTTCGATACGATCAATTAATACACCTACTGTGAAAAAACTTCCTACCTCTCACACTAGCCCTATGCCTATGACATGTCAGCATACCCATCTGCTATGCAGGCCTGCCGCCATACCTGAGGGGTGACAGGAAGTGTGCCTGAACTATTAAAGGGTCACTATGATAAAGTGAACATAGAGGTACACCAACCCTCTCATTTCCTAACATATTAGAAAAGCAGGAATCGAACCCGCGCTAGAGAGATCAAAACCCTCCATACTTCCTCTATATTATTTTCTAGTAAGGTAAGCTAAACAAGCTATCGGGCCCATACCCCGAAAATGATGGTTCAACCCCTTCCCTTGCTAGTGAACCCCCAAGCAAAGCTAGTTTTCACTGTCAGCCTTATCCTAGGGACCACCATCACAATTTCAAGCAATCACTGAGCCGCGGCCTGGGCCGGCCTTGAAATCAACACACTCGCCGTCCTCCCCTTAATTTCTAAATCTCACCACCCCCGGGCCATTGAAGCCGCAACCAAGTACTTCCTTACACAAGCAGCTGCCTCAACATTAGTCCTATTCTCCAGCATGACCAATGCATGGCACACCGGACAATGAGATATTACTCAACTAACACACCCCGCCTCATGCGTGATTATAACCGCAGCCATTTCAATAAAACTAGGTCTAGTTCCATTCCACTTCTGATTCCCAGAAGTTATGCAAGGTTCCCCTCTAATAATCGGCCTCTTCCTATCCACAGCCATAAAATTTCCACCAATTACTTTACTCTACATGACCTCACACTCACTAAACCACACACTACTGACCCTCCTGGCTATCATATCCGTAACCATGGGAGGATGAATGGGCCTAAACCAAACACAGACTCGAAAAATCATAGCATTTTCCTCTATCTCTCACCTTGGATGAATAGCCATCATTATCATCTACAACCCAAAACTCACCCTACTGAACTTCTACCTGTACACCGCAATAACTGCAGCCGTATTCCTAACTCTAAATTCAATTAAAGCACTCAAACTATCAACATTAATAACCACATGAGCAAAAACACCTACATTAAACGCAACACTCCTACTTACACTACTCTCTCTGGCTGGCCTCCCACCACTAACAGGCTTTCTCCCTAAGTGACTCATTATCCAAGAATTAACCAAACAAGACATAACCCCAATAGCAACAGCCATCTCCATTCTCTCCCTACTAAGCCTATTCTTCTACCTACGACTTGCATACTGCGCAACAGTTACACTCCCACCACACACCACAAACCATATAAAACAGTGACGAAACAACGAACCAATCAATATCTCGATCTCTATCCTGACTATCCTATCCCTGACACTTCTTCCAACAGCCCCAATAATCCTTGCCACTACCTAAGAAACTTAGGATAATATTAAACCGAAGGCCTTCAAAGCCTTAAACAAGAGTTAGACCCTCTTAGTTTCTGTTAAAATCCGCAGGACTCTACCCTGCATACTCTAGATGCAACCCAGATGCTTTAATTAAGCTAGGATTTTGCACTAGACAGATGGGCTTCGATCCCACAACACTATAGTTAACAGCTATATGCCCAAACCAACAGGCTTCTGCCTAGCAAAGACTCCGGCACATAGTCAATGCGCATCAATGAGCTTGCAACTCACCATGAACTTCACTACGGAGCCGATAAGAAGAGGAATCAAACCTCTGTAAAAAGGACTACAGCCTAACGCTTATACACTCAGCCATCTTACCAGTGACTTTCACCAATCGATGACTATTCTCAACCAATCACAAAGATATTGGCACCCTGTACCTAATCTTTGGCGCATGAGCCGGAATAGCAGGTACCGCCCTAAGCATCCTAATTCGAGCAGAACTAGGGCAACCCGGAGCCCTATTGGGAGACGACCAAATCTACAACGTAATCGTCACAGCCCATGCTTTTGTAATAATCTTTTTCATAGTGATACCAATTATGATCGGGGGATTTGGGAACTGACTAGTCCCACTAATAATTGGAGCCCCTGACATAGCATTCCCACGCATGAACAACATAAGCTTCTGATTACTACCACCATCCTTTCTCCTACTGCTAGCCTCCTCCACAGTAGAAGCAGGAGTGGGGACAGGATGAACTGTATACCCTCCCCTAGCAGGAAACATAGCTCATGCCGGAGCCTCAGTCGACCTGGCTATCTTCTCTCTACACCTCGCAGGTATCTCATCAATCCTGGGGGCAATCAACTTCATTACAACAGCAATCAACATAAAACCACCCGCCCTTTCACAATACCAGACTCCTCTATTCGTCTGATCAGTATTAATCACCGCAGTTCTACTCCTACTATCACTTCCAGTCCTCGCTGCTGGCATTACCATGCTACTTACAGACCGCAACCTAAACACCACTTTCTTTGACCCAGCAGGAGGAGGAGACCCAGTGCTCTACCAACATCTATTCTGATTCTTTGGACACCCAGAAGTATACATCCTAATCCTCCCAGGATTTGGAATCATCTCACACGTTGTAACCTACTACTCAGGCAAAAAAGAACCATTTGGCTACATGGGAATAGTATGAGCCATGCTATCCATCGGGTTCCTAGGGTTTATCGTCTGAGCCCACCACATATTCACAGTAGGAATAGACGTAGACACCCGAGCTTACTTCACATCCGCTACCATAATCATTGCCATCCCAACTGGGATTAAAGTATTCAGCTGACTGGCAACACTGCACGGAGGAACAATCAAATGAGACCCCCCAATACTATGAGCCCTAGGCTTTATCTTCCTATTTACTATCGGAGGACTAACAGGGATCGTCCTAGCAAACTCTTCATTAGACATCGCCTTACACGACACCTACTACGTAGTAGCTCACTTCCACTACGTCCTATCAATAGGAGCAGTATTTGCAATCCTAGCAGGATTCACACACTGATTTCCCCTATTCACCGGATACACCCTACACTCCACATGGGCCAAAACCCAGTTCGGAGTAATATTTGTAGGCGTAAACCTTACCTTTTTCCCACAACATTTCCTAGGCCTAGCCGGCATGCCCCGACGCTACTCAGACTACCCAGACGCCTACACGCTATGAAACACAATCTCCTCAATCGGTTCCCTAATCTCCCTAACAGCCGTAATCATACTAGTCTTCATCATCTGAGAAGCCTTCGCATCCAAACGTAAGGCCACTCAATCGGAACTAGTAAGCACAAATGTGGAATGAATCCACGGCTGCCCACCCCCACACCACACCTTTGAAGAACCAGCCTTCGTTCAAGTCCAAGAAAGGAAGGAATCGAACCCCCATAAATTGGTTTCAAGCCAACCGCATACAACCACTTATGCTTCTTTCTCACCTGAAGGTGTTAGTAAAATAATTACACAGCCTTGTCAAGACTGAATTGCAGGCGAAACCCCTGCACACCTTAATAACCAAACATGGCCGACTACTCACAATTTGGCTTCCAAGACGCATCATCCCCAGTTATAGAAGAACTTGTAGAATTCCACGACCACGCTCTAATAGTAGCCTTAGCTATTTGCAGCTTAGTCCTATACCTTCTAACCATAATACTTACAGAAAAACTTTCCTCAAGCACAGTCGATGCACAAGAAATCGAACTGGTCTGAACAATCCTCCCCGCTATCGTCCTAATCCTGCTAGCCCTCCCATCCCTACAGATCCTGTACATAATAGACGAAGTCAACGAACCTGACCTTACCCTAAAAGCCATTGGCCATCAATGGTACTGAACCTACGAATACACCGATCTTAAAGACTTAACATTCGACTCATACATAGTGCCCACAACAGATCTCCCATTGGGACACTTCCGACTCCTAGAAGTCGACCATCGCGTAATCGTCCCAATGGAATCCCCCGTCCGAGTTATTGTCACTGCCGACGACGTCCTCCACTCATGAGCAGTCCCTAGCCTCGGAGTAAAAACCGACGCAATCCCAGGACGCCTCAACCAAACTTCATTTACCGCCACCCGGCCCGGAATTTTTTATGGACAGTGCTCAGAAATCTGCGGAGCCAACCATAGCTTCATACCTATCGTAGTAGAATCTACTACACTTGCTGATTTCGAAAACTGATCATCCCTGATATCATCCTAACCATTAAGAAGCTATGGAACAGCACTAGCCTTTTAAGCTGGAGAAAGAGGGTGCACTCCCTCCTTAATGATATGCCTCAACTAAACCCAAACCCATGATTTTTCATTATGCTAACTTCATGAGTAACCTACTCCATAATCATTCAACCTAAAATCTTATCATTCTTATCCCCAAACCCTCCCTCTAACAACACCCCAACCCCCCCTAACACCACTCCTTGAACCTGACCATGAACCTAAGCTTCTTTGACCAATTCTCAAGCCCCTCCATCCTAGGAATCCCACTAATCCTCATTTCAATGGCATTCCCAGCCCTCCTCATTCCATCCATAGGCAACCGATGAGTCACTAATCGACTCTCTACCGTCCAACTATGGATCATCAACCTAATCACAAAACAACTGATAACCCCCCTAAACAAAGAAGGACACAAATGAGCTCTAGTCCTGACATCCCTAATAATCTTCCTACTATTAACTAACTTACTAGGCCTACTGCCCTACACATTCACCCCCACCACACAACTATCAATAAACCTTGCCCTAGCCTTCCCCCTATGATTCGCCACACTTCTAACAGGTCTACGAAACCAACCATCTAAGTCCCTAGGCCACCTCCTTCCGGAAGGAACTCCAACACCACTAATCCCAGCCCTCATCATGATCGAAACAACAAGCCTTCTAATCCGCCCTTTAGCGCTTGGAGTACGCCTAACAGCCAACCTAACAGCAGGACATCTTTTAATCCAGCTCATCTCAACAGCAACAGTATCCATATACTCAACCATGCCAGCCATTTCCTTACTGGCCTTACTAACTCTATTTTTACTGACCATCCTAGAACTAGCAGTAGCCATAATTCAAGCCTATGTGTTCGTACTACTGCTAAGCCTGTATCTTCAAGAAAACATTTAATACCAAATGACCCACCAAGCCCACTCTTACCATATAGTAGACCCAAGCCCATGACCTATTCTTGGAGCCGCCGCCGCCTTCCTCACAACCTCCGGCTTAGTCATATGATTCCATTGCCACTCCCCCCTACTTTTATCCATAGGCCTCCTATCCACCATACTAGTAATATTCCAATGATGACGAGATATCGTACGAGAAAGCACATTCCAAGGCCACCATACCCCTACAGTTCAAAAAGGCCTACGATATGGAATAGTCCTATTCATTACGTCAGAAGCCTTCTTCTTCCTCGGATTCTTCTGAGCGTTCTTCCACTCAAGCTTAGCTCCCACCCCAGAGTTAGGAGGACAATGACCTCCTGTAGGTATTCAACCTCTCGACCCAATAGATGTCCCACTCTTAAACACTGCCATCCTACTGGCTTCAGGAATCACCGTCACATGAGCACACCACAGCATCACAGAAGCCAACCGAAAACAAGCAATCCAAGCCCTTACCCTCACATTCCTCCTGGGACTTTACTTCACCGGGCTCCAAGCTATAGAATACTACGAAGCCCCATTCTCAATTGCAGATGGAGTTTACGGCTCCACCTTCTTTGTCGCCACCGGATTCCACGGACTACACGTCATCATTGGATCCACATTCCTGCTAGTCTGCCTGCTGCGCCTAATCAAATTCCACTTCACACCAACCCACCACTTTGGCTTTGAAGCAGCAGCCTGATACTGACATTTCGTAGACGTTGTATGATTATTCCTCTACATTTCCATCTACTGATGAGGATCCTACTCCCCTAGTATAATAATTACAATTGACTTCCAATCTTTAAAATCTGGTTTAAACCCAGAGAGGAGTAATAAACATAATCCTGTTCATATTCACCCTATCCCTAGCACTAAGTGTCACTCTAACCGCGCTAAACTTCTGGCTATCGCAAACAACCCCAGACTCAGAAAAACTATCCCCATATGAATGTGGATTTGACCCCCTAGGGTCCGCTCGACTTCCCTTTTCAATCCGATTTTTCCTAGTAGCTATTTTATTCCTCCTATTCGACCTAGAAATCGCCCTCCTCCTTCCATTACCTTGAGCTACCCAACTCCAATCTCCCACAATCACCCTCACATGAGCCTCCACCCTCATCTTTCTTCTAACTTTAGGTCTAGCCTATGAATGAACCCAAGGAGGATTAGAATGGGCAGAATAACGGAAAGTTAGTCTAACCAAGACAGTTGATTTCGACTCAACAAATTATAGTCACCACCCTATAACTTTCCTAATGACCCCCCTACACCTAAGCTTCTACTCAGCCTTCACCCTAAGCAGCCTAGGATTTGCTTTCCATCGAACACACCTAATCTCCGCCCTATTATGCTTAGAGGGCATAATACTATCAATATATATGGCCTTGGCTATATGACCTATCCAAACACAGACATCATCCCCAATCATTCTGCCCATCCTGATACTAGCCTTCTCCGCCTGCGAAGCTGGTACAGGACTAGCCCTATTAGTAGCCTCAACCCGAACTCATGGTTCCGACCACCTACACAACTTCAACCTACTACAATGCTAAAAATCATCATTCCAACCGCCATACTCCTCCCACTAACCCTCCTCTCACCTCACAAACACCTATGAACCAACACCACAATGTACAGCCTGCTAATCGCCACGGCCAGCTTACAATGATTCACCCCCACCTACTACCCGAACAAAAGCCTGAACCACTGAGCTGCTATTGACCAAATTTCCTCTCCCCTACTAATCCTCTCATGCTGGCTACTACCATTAATAATCATAGCAAGCCAAAATCACCTAGAATCTGAACCCGCCGCCCGCAAGCGAATCTTCGCCACTACCGTAGTCTTCGCCCAGTTGTCCATTCTAACAGCTTTCTCAGCCTCGGAACTCACACTGTTCTACATCGCATTCGAAGCGACCTTAATCCCCACCCTAATCATGATTACACGATGAGGAAGCCAACTAGAGCGGCTAAACGCCGGGATTTACCTATTATTCTACACCCTAGCCAGCTCCCTACCCCTCCTAATTGCCATCCTCCACTTGCACAACCAAGTAGGCTCACTATACTTCCCCCTCCTAAAACTAACACACCCACTAATAACCCACTCCTGAACGAATTTAGTAGCTAGCATAGCCCTCCTACTAGCCTTCATAGTGAAAGCCCCATTATATGGCCTACACCTATGACTCCCCAAAGCCCATGTAGAGGCCCCAATCGCCGGCTCTATACTCCTGGCCGCCCTCCTCTTAAAACTAGGAGGGTATGGTATCATACGCATCACCATCCTTACACATCCCTTCTCAAACAACCTACACTACCCATTCATTACCCTAGCGCTATGAGGGGCATTAATAACCAGCGCTACATGCTTACGACAAATCGACTTAAAATCTCTAATCGCCTACTCATCTGTCAGCCATATAGGCTTAGTTGTAGCCGCAACCATAATCCAAACACAATGAGCCTTTTCAGGTGCAATAATCCTAATAATTTCACATGGATTAACCTCATCCATACTATTCTGTCTAGCTAATACCAACTATGAGCGTGCCCACAGCCGAATCCTCCTGCTCACACGAGGCCTACAACCCCTCCTACCCCTAATAGCAATCTGATGACTACTGGCCAACTTAACAAACATAGCACTCCCACCAACAACCAACCTCATAGCAGAATTGACTATTGTAATCACCCTATTCAACTGATCATCCATAACAATCATCCTAACAGGAGCCGCAATCCTACTAACCGCCTCATACACCCTATACATGCTCACAATGACACAACGAGGAACACCTCCACCCCACATTACATCCATCCAAAACTCCTCTACACGAGAGCACTTACTTATAACCCTACATGCAATCCCCATATTCCTGCTCATCCTTAAACCCGAACTCATCTCAGGCATCCCCACATAGCCGGTATAGTTTAAACCAAAACCTTAGTCTGTGATCCTAAAAATAGAAGTTAGACCCTTCTTACCTGCCGAGGGGAGGTTAAACCAACAAGAACTGCTAATTCTTGCATCTGAGCATAAAACCTCAGCCCCCTCAACTTTCAAAGGATAATAGTAATCCAATGGTCTTAGGAGCCACACATCCCGGTGCAACTCCAGGTGAAAGTAATGGATCTTCCACTGACTCTTAATGTACTAGCACTCCTATCCCTAGCAACCCTTTCCACACCAATCATCTTCCCACTACTATCAGACAGCCTCAAAAACACCCCCGCCATCATTACAAGCACTGTTAAAACCTCCTTTATAATCAGCCTTATGCCAATAACTATCTACTTGCACTCAGGGATAGAAAGTCAAACCATCCTGTGGGAATGAAAATTCATCATAAACTTCAAAATCCCGATCAGCCTAAAAATAGATTTCTACTCCCTTACTTTCATCCCAATCGCCCTATTCGTGTCATGATCCATCCTACAGTTTGCAACATGGTACATAGCACTAGACCCACATATCACAAAATTCTTCACATTTCTACTACTCTTCCTAGTTGCAATAATAATCCTAATCGTAGCCAACAACCTTTTCGTCCTATTCATTGGATGAGAGGGAGTCGGAATCATATCATTCCTACTAATCAGCTGATGACATGGCCGGACAGAAGCCAACACAGCCGCCCTACAAGCCGTATTATACAACCGAGTAGGCGATGTGGGCCTAATCCTCTGCATAGCCTGACTAGCCTACGCCATAAACACCTGAGAAATACAACAACTGCCATCCCAGTCACAAACCCCAACACTACCCCTCCTGGGCCTAATCCTGGCCGCAACAGGAAAGTCAGCCCAATTTGGCCTCCACCCATGACTACCAGCTGCCATAGAAGGTCCTACCCCCGTATCAGCCCTACTACACTCCAGCACAATAGTGGTGGCTGGAATCTTTCTACTCATCCGAACCCACCCCCTATTCAACAATAACCAAACTACCCTAACCCTATGCTTATGCCTAGGATCACTCTCCACCCTATTTGCAGCTACATGCGCCCTAACCCAAAACGACATCAAAAAAATCATCGCCTTCTCCACATCAAGCCAACTCGGACTAATAATAGTCACAATCGGACTTAACTTACCACAACTAGCCTTCCTTCACATCTCAACCCATGCCTTCTTCAAGGCCATACTATTCCTATGCTCCGGCTCAATCATTCACAACCTAAACGGAGAGCAAGACATTCGAAAAATAGGGGGCCTTCAAAAAATATTACCAACAACCACCTCCTGCCTAACCATCGGCAACCTTGCCCTAATGGGCACACCATTTTTAGCTGGATTCTACTCAAAAGACCAAATCATCGAAAGCCTAAGCACATCATACCTAAACTCCTGAGCCCTTCTCCTAACTCTACTAGCCACATCATTCACTGCAATTTACACCATGCGCATAACCATCCTAGTCCAATCAGGATTTACCCGAATCCCACCATTAACCCCCATAAACGAAAACAACCCAGCAGTGATTCACCCAATTACCCGCCTCGCACTAGGAAGCATTACTGCCGGATTCCTCATCACTTCATACACACTTCCAACAAAAACACCACCTACAACAATACCACTATCCATTAAAATCACAGCTATAACAGTCACAGCCCTGGGAGTAGTCCTGGCCATAGAAATATCAAAACTGACCCAAACCCTAATACGGCCAAAACAAAATCCATTCTCAAACTTCTCCATATCACTAGGCTACTTCAACCCACTAATACACCGCTATAGCACAATGAACTTCCTGGGCGGGGCCCGAAAAATTGCCTACCATTTAATAGACTTATCCTGATACAAAATACTAGGGCCAGAAGGCCTAGCCAGCTTGCAAATATCGGCATCCAAAACAGCCACTACCCTACACTCCGGCCTAATCAAGTCCTATCTAGGAGCCTTTGCCCTATCCATTATCATTATACTCATATCCACATACAGAACTAATGACCCCCAATCTTCGTAAAAACCACCCCCTACTAAAAACCATCAACGACGCCCTAATCGACCTCCCCACTCCATCAAACATCTCATCATGATGAAATTTTGGTTCCCTCCTAGGCGTCTGCTTAATAGTACAAATCATCACAGGACTCCTACTAGCTATGCACTACACAGCAGACACCTCGCTTGCCTTCACTTCCGTAGCCCACATATGCCGAAACGTCCAATTCGGCTGACTAATCCGAAATCTACACGCAAACGGAGCCTCCATATTCTTCATCTGTATCTACCTACACATTGGCCGAGGACTCTATTATGGCTCCTACCTAAACAAAGAAACCTGAAATATTGGAGTAATTCTCCTACTCACATTAATAGCAACTGCCTTTGTTGGCTATGTACTTCCCTGAGGACAAATATCATTCTGAGGAGCTACAGTAATCACCAACCTATTTTCAGCCATCCCATACATCGGCCAAACACTAGTAGAATGAATATGAGGCGGATTCTCCGTAGACAACCCAACCCTAACACGATTCTTTGCCCTCCACTTCCTCCTCCCATTCGTAATAGTAGGATTAACATTAGTCCACCTCACCTTCCTGCATGAAACAGGATCCAACAACCCACTAGGAATCCCCCCGGACTGCGATAAAATTCCATTCCACCCATACTACTCCATTAAAGATATCCTAGGATTTGTACTAATACTAACTCTACTAGTCTCACTGGCTCTATTTTCACCAAATCTTCTAGGAGACCCAGAAAATTTCACGCCGGCCAACCCCCTAGCCACGCCACCCCACATCAAACCCGAATGATACTTCCTATTCGCATACGCTATCCTCCGATCAATCCCCAACAAACTCGGAGGGGTGTTAGCCCTTGCCGCCTCAGTCCTGGTCCTATTCCTTGTGCCAATACTCCATACATCTAAACAACGCTCAATAACCTTCCGTCCAATCTCACAAATCCTATTCTGAGCCTTAGTAGCTAACCTACTAGTTCTAACCTGAGTGGGCAGCCAACCAGTCGAACACCCTTTCATCATCATCGGACAATTAGCCTCACTCACCTATTTTGTCATCATCCTCATTCTATTCCCCTTGGCAGCCTTCCTAGAAAATAAAATACTCAACCTCTAATAAACTCTAATAGTTTATAAAAACATTGGTCTTGTAAACCAAAGATTGAAGAATAGACCTCTTCTTAGAGTTTCACATTTTCAGAAGGGAAGAATTTAAACCTTCATCTTCAACTCCCAAAGCTGAAATTTTCAACTAAACTACCTTCTGACCTAATACCCTAAATAGCTCGAACCGCCCCCCGAGACAACCCACGAACAAGCTCCAAAACCACAAACAAAGTCAGCAACAATCCCCACCCTGCAATTAAAAACAACCCAACCCCCCGTGAATAAAATAAAGCGACACCACTAGCATCCAATCGAACCGACAGCAAACCAGAATTATTTACCGTCCCACTATCCAACGAATAACTAAACAACTCACCCACAACTACCCCTACAACCACAACCAAACTCATTCCAACTCCATAACCAACAACCCCAAAATCAGCCCAAGCCTCAGGATAAGGATCCGCCGCCAATGATACCGAATAGACAAACACTACCAACATACCCCCCAAATAAACTACCACCAATACTAAAGAAACGAAAGAAACCCCCAAACTTACCAACCACCCACAACCAGCAATAGAAGCCACAACCAAGCCCATAGCACCATAATAAGGAGAGGGGTTAGATGCAACTGCCAAACTACCTAAAACAAAACACAGCCCCAAAAATAAAACAAAGTTTACCATAATTCTTGCTCGGCCTTTATCCGAGATTTGCGACCTGAAAAATCACCGTTATCAATCTTTAACTACAAGAATACCCCCACTAACTATTAAAACACCACTTTATATTGCATCATCCTCCCCCCCCTAACCCCCCCCAGGCATGCATTACTGAAATGTGTGCCACTTTATATTGCATCATCCTCCCCCCCCTAACCCCCCCCAGGTACTTTTACGTGCCTCTCTAGGGTATGTATTACTTTGCATTATATTATATACCCCATAGACATTAATATAATGTAGGATATTCCACACTAAGACCAAGACCATCACCACCCTAACTCAAACATTATCTCCCATAACAACTCATATGGACCACACACCCCACCAGAAACATTTCTACCACAGGTACAATATGCCCAAGTAATCCTACCCAAGTTAACAGACAAGCGTCTCCCCAGATCGACAGGGTTTAACTGTACATTACCTACCCACCTCCAAACGGATATTGCCACAGCACACCTTTGAACCCATCACGGCACGATATTCGCCCACCTCCTAGGAACAATTATCTTCCAACAGCTTTCAAGGATTTCCAAGCCAGAGAACCAGGTTATCTATTAATCGTATACCTCACGAGAACCGAGCTACTCAACGTCAGATTTACCCTTGCTACCAGCTTCAAGGATCTACTTTCCCCCTAACCCCTAACCCAACTTGCTCTTTTGCGCCACTGGTTGTTATTTCAGGGCCATAAATCGCCTCCTCCTTTTCAATTGCTCTTCACAGATGCAAGTGGTTGGCCTGCTTAATCCTCACTCTCTCTCTTAATCGTGTCACTGGCCGCCCCTCCTCTTTTTCTTTTTTAGGGATCCTTTCAGCGTGCCCATCAAGTTCGTAGCAGGAGTTATTCAGTTCTTGACATGAGCATCACATGACCGTCGAGCTGCTTCATCGCCCGGAGCGCCCATCAAGCTACATGGTTGGATAGATAACCTGTAGCAACTTTGCTCTGATGCACTTTGACCCCATTCATGGGACCCGCGCTATCACCCTATAGGTATGCCGATAATGTTATGGTTGGGGGACATGCTTAATTTATTTTCCTTTTTCAAAGACTTCTGCTCAAACCACTAAAATTCATGCATTCATGACGCATCATGATGCATTCGTTCCTTTTTTGTTTGACGTTTGTAAAACTTTTTTACAAAACAATCAATAGAATCTCCCTACATCACCCAAACATTTACAAACCATCAACCATAAAACAAACTTTATCATACCCACACCTAGCCAATAATCATCTAAACCCAAACAAAAACAAAACACCAACCCACAACAAAACCAAA